AGGTAATTAAACTAGATGTAGATTAGTTTAATTATGAAAATATAAGGGAATTTTCATGATTATTTTAATGAGATAATCTACTTATTAGGGAGGATTTACTAACTTTTAGTTCTTTATTTTACATATTGTTTTTAAAGGTTGGAATAATAAATTAAAGTTATCTTTACAATAATAAATTTATAATATTGCTTGATTTTATTAGGTAATTAAACTAGATGTAGATTAGTTTAATTATGAAAATATAAGGGAATTTTCATGATTATTTTAATGAGATAATCTACTTATTAGGGAGGATTTACTAACTTTTAGTTCTTTATTTTACATATTATTTTTAAAGGTTGGAATAATAAATTAAAGTTATCTTTTATTTTAAAATGTAGTCAGTTTTAATTTATGTCTATTTTTGTTGGAGTCTTATAAAGTTTTATTTTGGCTTATTAATTTGTTGTTAATTTATTTTACATGTAAATTTTTGTATGAGTTATTATTTATTTAAAAATTAAATATTTAATTTTATTTGCAGTAATTGGTATTATTAGTTAAAGAAATTTAGAAAGAGTAATATTAATTAATATTGGTAAAATTTGTGCCAGCAACCGCGGTTATACAAAAAATATAAATAAATTTTATTATTTTAAGTTAAATTGTGTTAATTAAAAGTATAATAATTTTTTTAGGTGAAATTTTAATATTATAAAATTTTATTTAAATTGTTGTTGAAGCTTGTAAATTTTAATTTTAAACTAGGATTAGATACCCTATTATTTTAAAATATAAATATTTTTATTTGAGTAGTAAGAGTTATGTTCTTGAAACTTAAAAAATTTGGCGGTATTTTAGTCTATTCAGAGGAATCTGTGTTGTAATCGATAGTCCACGATGTACCTAACTTAGATTGGTATTCAGCTTGTATACCGCCGTTATTGAATATATTATTAGATAAATAATTTTCAATTAATTAAATAAGATTTTATATCAGGTCAAGGTGCAGCTTATGTCTAAGTAATTATGGGTTACAATAAATTTATTTAGGCGGAATTGAAATTAAAATATTTCAATGAAGATGGATTTGAACATAAAATAAAATAGATTATTTATTTGATTATAGCTCTAAAATATGTACACATCGCCCGTCGCTCTTATTATTAAGATAAGATAAGTCGTAACATAGTAGATGTACTGGAAAGTGTATCTAGAATGACAATTTAAAGCTTAAAAATTAAAGTATTTCATTTACATTGAAATGATTATTGTGCGAATCAATATAAATTGATTATATTTTATTTATTATTTGTTTTTTAATATATTTTATATTTTTAAAAATAATTATTGAATAAATTGTTTTAGTATAGTGTATAAAATTAATAATTTTAATTATAGTGGATTAGTATAGTGATAGAAAATTGAAATATTTGAAAAATTATTATTTTATAAGAAGATTTTATTTATTGTACCTTTTGTATCAGGGTTTATCTAATAATAAATAAGTATTTATTTTTCTCGATTTTAGAAGAGTTAACAATTTAATAAAAATAATGTAAAAAAATTATTTTAAATAAGTTGTTGGAAATGAAATGTTATTCGTTTTTAAGGGTATCTAGTTTTTTAAGAAATAAATTTAATTTAGTGTTTATAAAAGTATTTGTTTAATTGATTAATCAGATATTTTATAAACTTGAGATTTTATGGGATAAGCTATAAAATTTATTAAAAATGAGTAAAAATTATATAATATGTATGTTTAGAATTATCAATCATTAAAAAGTTTGTTATAAATTATTTTATTTAAGAATATTATTTATTTAATTTTAATTGATTTATTAAAATTTTTGTTTTAATTATAAAAACAAAGCAAAAATGATAAAATTAGTATATTTTAATGTTTTAATAAATTGATTTGAAAAATTTATGTAAAGAACTCGGCAATAGAATATTCGCCTGTTTAACAAAAACATGTCTTTTTGATATTTATTTAAAGTCTAATCTGCCCACTGAATTTTTAAATGGCCGCAGTATTTTAACTGTGCAAAGGTAGCATAATCATTAGTCTTTTAATTGAAGGCTTGTATGAATGATTGGACGAAATATTCACTGTTTCATTTAAATTAAAGAATTTTATTTTTTAGTCAAAAAGCTAAAATATTTTTAAAAGACGAGAAGACCCTATAGATCTTAATATTGATGGTTTTATTTTTATAAAGATTATTTAATATATAATACTGTTTAATATTTTATTGGGGTGATATTAAGATTTAATAAACTCTTAATAGTTAAATTCATTGATTTATGATTAGTTGATCCATTATTAGTGATTATAAGTTTAAGTTACCTTAGGGATAACAGCGTAATTTTTTTAGAGAGTTCATATCGATAAGAAAGATTGCGACCTCGATGTTGGATTAAGAAATAATGTTGGGCGCAGCCGTTCAATGATTAAGTCTGTTCGACTTTTAATTTCTTACATGATCTGAGTTCAAACCGGCGTAAGCCAGGTTGGTTTCTATCTTTAATTATTGTAAATATTTTAGTACGAAAGGGCCAAATATTTAAAAAATTTTTTATTAATTGAAGTTAATTAATTAACTATTTTGGCAGATTAGTGCAATAAATTTAGAATTTATATATGTAGTGTAATACAAATAGTACTTGTTTTATATAGAGTTGATTTTGAGAGTTATTGGTAGTGTTTTATTAATTATTTGTGTCTTAGTTAGAGTGGCTTTTTTAACTTTGTTGGAACGCAAAGTGTTGGGCTACATCCAAATTCGTAAGGGGCCTAATAAAGTTGGTATTACTGGAATTTTACAGCCGTTTAGTGATGCGATTAAGTTATTTACTAAGGAGCAGACTTACCCCCTAGTGTCTAACTATATTTCTTACTATTTTTCTCCTGTATTTTCTTTATTTTTGTCTTTGTTGGTTTGAATATGTATACCTTTATTTGTTAAGTTATATTCTTTTAACTTGGGGGTATTATTTTTTTTGTGCTGTATAAGTTTAGGGGTGTATACAGTTATGATTGCTGGTTGATCTTCCAATTCTAATTATGCTTTATTGGGGGGGCTACGAGCGGTTGCTCAGACTATCTCTTATGAAGTTAGTTTAGCTTTAATTTTGTTGTCATTTATTTTTTTGATTGGTAATTATAATATAGTTTATTTTATGAAGTATCAGGAGTATATCTGATTTTTAGTTGTTTTGTGACCTTTGGCTTTAGTATGGTTTAGTTCCTGTTTAGCTGAAACTAATCGGACTCCTTTTGACTTTGCAGAGGGGGAGTCTGAGCTAGTTTCTGGGTTTAATGTAGAATATAGAAGTGGGGGATTTGCTTTGATTTTTTTGGCTGAGTATTCTAGTATTTTGTTTATGAGAATGTTATTTTCTTTAATTTTTTTGGGGGGTGATTTATTTAATGTCTTATTTTATTTGAAGCTTCTTTTTATTTCTTATTTATTTGTTTGGGCTCGAGGAACTTTACCACGATTCCGGTATGATAAGTTGATGTATTTAGCTTGAAAGTGTTTTTTACCTTTTTCATTAAATTATTTATTATTTTTTATAGGGTTGAAGTTGGTTTATATAATGTTGATATTATGAACACTTTTTAGTAGTCTAAATAAAAAAGTTAATAGAAAATTTATTTTCTATCTTATATTTTCAAAATATATGCTTATCAAGCTCATTAACTAATTTAATAAGTTATCTCAGTATTTGTTAACTATTGGGTTAATAAGGTAGTAAGAGAAATATACTACAGTCAGGATTTGCCCTGTTAAAATATAAGGAGTTTCTACGGGTCGTGTACCAATTCATGTTAATAGGATTACTGTTGTAACTATAATTCAAAATAATAGTTGATTAATAGGGTAGAATTGGATTCCTCGAAATTTTCTTAAATGATAGAATGGAAGTACTATTAGAATTAAAATTGATAAAACTAGTGCAATTACTCCTCCTAATTTATTTGGGATAGATCGTAGGATTGCATATGCAAACAGGAAGTATCATTCAGGTTGGATATGAATTGGGGTTACTAAAGGATTGGCGGGGATAAAATTGTCTGGGTCTCCTAATAAATAGGGGTTAATTAAAGTTAACAAAATTAATATTATAAGTATAATAGAAAACCCAACGATATCCTTAAATGAAAAATAGGGGTGGAAGGGGATTTTATCTGTATTTGAGTTGATTCCTAGGGGGTTGTTAGAGCCTGTTTGATGTAAGAATAATAGGTGGATTATAGTTATTGCAGCTACAATGAATGGAAGAATAAAATGGAATGTGAGAAATCGGGTTAAGGTTGCATTATCAACTGCGAATCCTCCTCAGACCCATTGTACTAGGTCTAGCCCTAGGAATGGGATTGCAGATAGAAGGTTTGTAATTACGGTTGCTCCTCAGAAGGATATTTGTCCTCAGGGTAATACATACCCTATGAAAGCAGCTCCTATTACTAAAAATAAAATAATAACTCCTACACTTCATGTTATTATATAAAGGTATGAACCATAGTAGATTCCACGTCCTACATGTAAGTAAATACAAATAAAAAAAAAAGATGCTCCGTTGGCGTGTAGAGTTCGTAGTAATCAGCCGTAGTTTACATCTCGGCAAATGTGAGTCACTCTATTAAAAGCTATATTAATGTCGGCTGTGTAATGCATTGAAAGGAATAGTCCTGTTAAAATTTGAATGATTAGACATAGTCCTAACAGGGAACCAAAATTTCATCAGGTTGAGATGTTTAGAGGAGCTGGCAGGTCTACTAAGGCGTTATTAGCAATCTTGAATAAGGGATGACTGGATCGTAAAGGTTTATTCATTAATTTATTGGGCGAAGAGGGCCATAGAATACATTTGTAATTTTTACTATTGCGACTAGTGCAATTAATAGGTAGTTAATTATTATTAATGTAATGAAATTTGTTGGGTAATTGTAGAGTTTATTTAGATTTAGTAAGTTTTCTTTTCTAAAGGAAATAGTAGAGGAGAGACTAGTTTCGTTATTTATGTATGTGATGGTAGACATATTGTCAATTATTAAAGCTGATATTAGTAGTAATAAAAAGAAGCTGGCAGAAATTATTGTTAGTTTTATAGACAGGGAGAATATTTCATTAGACGCTAGAGATGTTACATAGATAAATAGTACTAATATACCTCCCAAAAAAATTAAGAATAATACATATGAAAATCAAAAGCTTTTGGCCAGCAGCCCAGAAGATAGACAAACTAGAAAAGTTTGAATCAAGAGTATTAATCCTATGGCTAAAGGATGGTTTATTTGTATAAAAATTATTCTTATAATTAGTATTGAAGCATATAAAGTAAATTGTATAATGTCAAGAAATAGTTTATGTAAAATATTAATTTTGGGAATTAATGAAAAAGGGTTTCTTTTTTTCTTGATATTTTAAAAGATATGCTCTTATTTTTGACTTACAAGACCAATGTTTTTATTAAACTATTAAAATTAAAACTAATGATAGAATTTATTTATTTATTGGTTCCTATATTTTTATTTATTATAGGGGTGGTGATTTTTGTTTCTAATTCTAAGCATTTGTTGTCTATGCTTTTGAGTTTAGAGTATATTGTATTGAGATTATACTTTTTATTATTTATTTATTTAAATTATATAAATTATGAATGTTTTTTTAGTATAATTTTTTTAGTTTTTAGAGTATGTGAAGGAGCCTTAGGGCTGTCTATTTTAGTGTCGATAATTCGAACTCATGGTAATGATTATTTTCAGTCTTTTAGAGTTCTGCAATGTTAAAATTTTTATTTATAATTGGGTTTTTGATTCCTTTAAGTTTATTAAATAATATGTTTTGAACGGTGCAAAATATATTGTTTGCTATTTCTTTTTTATTTATTTTAATGAATTATATTTCTAATTTTTCTATAGGGTTAAGTTATTTTTTAGGGTGTGATATAATTTCTTATGGGATGATGCTTTTAAGTTTGTGGATTTGTAGATTAATGATTATGGCCAGAGAATCAGTTTTAAAGATTAATAATTATGTAAAATTATTTTTAGTTAATATTTTGTTTTTGTTGTTGTTTTTATTTTTGACTTTTAGAAGAATAAATTTATTTATATTTTATTTGTTTTTTGAAAGAAGACTGATTCCAACTTTATTTTTAATTTTGGGGTGAGGTTATCAACCTGAACGACTACAAGCGGGGGTTTATTTATTGTTTTATACTTTATTTGCTTCATTGCCTATATTAGTGGCTATTTTTTATTTGTACAGAGTGTATGGGACTAGCCATTTTTTTTTATTGAGACAGTTTGAGTGTCAATACTTTTTATTATATCTGGGTTTAATTATAGCTTTTTTGGTAAAAATGCCTATATTTTTAGTTCATTTATGGTTGCCTAAGGCACATGTTGAAGCCCCAGTTTCTGGCTCTATAATTTTAGCAGGGATTTTGTTAAAATTAGGAGGGTACGGATTGTTACGAATATTTTCTTTTATGCAGTTTATTGGGTTAAAATATAATTTTGTTTGAATTAGAATTAGTCTTGTTGGAGGGGTTTTAATTAGTTTGGTATGTTTACGTCAAACAGATTTAAAGGCTCTTATTGCTTATTCTTCGGTGGCTCATATGGGGATTGTTTTAAGAGGCTTAATGACTTTGAATTATTGGGGAATTAGAGGGGCGTATACTTTAATAATCGCGCATGGTTTATGTTCATCTGGTTTATTTTGTTTAGCCAATATCACTTATGAGCGGTTGGGTAGACGGAGAATGTTAATCAATCGAGGATTATTAAATTTTATGCCTAGAATAACGTTGTGGTGATTTTTGTTGAGATCTGCTAATATGGCTGCACCTCCTACATTAAATTTATTGGGAGAAATCAGTTTATTAAATAGAGTGATTAGTTGGTCTTGAGTTTCTATAATTAGTCTGTCTTTTCTTTCGTTTTTTAGTGCCTCTTATACGTTATATCTGTATTCATACACTCAACATGGAAAATTATGTGGAGGTGGATTTGCTTCTGCGAGTGGGACAGGTCGTGAATATTTATTATTGGCTTTACATTGAATTCCTTTAAATTTATTAATTTTAAAAAGAGAAATATCTATTCTTTGATTGTATTTAAATAGTTTATAAAAATATTGATTTGTGGTGTCAAAGATATGAGGAATCATTTTAAATCTTGAATAATTTATTTATTTGTTGAGTTAGATTTATTTATTTGTTTTTTATTAGCTTGCTATTGTTTTTTACTAGTTTAATATTTTTTATAAATAATATTGTTTTATTTATTGAATGAGAAATTGTAAGTTTAAATTCTATAAGATTATTAATAACAGTATTATTTGATTGAATAAGTTTATCTTTTATATCTTTTGTATTATTTATTTCTTCTTTGGTTATTTATTACAGAAAGGAGTATATAAGTAGAGACTTGAATGTACGGCGATTTATTATGTTGGTTTTAATATTTGTGCTGTCCATAATGATGTTGATCATTAGACCTAATTTAGTTAGAATTTTGCTAGGATGAGATGGGCTGGGGTTAGTCTCTTACTGTTTAGTTATTTATTTTCAAAATGTTAAATCTTATAATGCTGGGATATTAACTGCCCTGTCTAACCGTATTGGGGATGTAGCTTTATTAATGGCTATTGCTTGAATACTTAATTATGGGAGCTGAAACTATATTTTTTATTTAGAGATAATGCAATCAAATAATGAAATATTGATTATTGGAGGGTTGGTTATATTGGCAGCAATAACTAAGAGAGCTCAAATTCCTTTTTCTTCATGACTGCCAGCTGCTATGGCTGCCCCTACCCCTGTTTCAGCGTTAGTTCATTCTTCTACTCTGGTAACAGCCGGGGTTTACTTAATAATTCGTTTTAATGTTTTATTAGCTCAAAGTTGGCTGGGGGGAATTTTATTACTTGTGTCGGGGATAACAATGTTTATGGCCGGTCTTGGTGCTTGTTATGAGTTTGATCTAAAAAAAATTATTGCCTTGTCTACTTTGAGACAGTTGGGGCTAATAATGAGAATTCTGTCTATAGGGTTTTATAAATTGGCTTTTTTTCACTTATTGACTCATGCTTTGTTTAAGGCTTTATTATTTATGTGTGCAGGGGCTATTATTCATAATATGAATAATAGACAAGATATCCGTTTAATGGGAGGGTTAGCAATACATATACCTCTGACGTCTGCTTGCTTAAATACAGCTAATTTAGCTTTATGTGGGATACCATTTTTAGCGGGGTTTTATTCAAAGGATTTGATTTTAGAAATAGTAAGATTGTCTCACGTGAACATTCTTTCTTTTTTTTTTTTTTTTTTTTCTACGGGTTTAACGGTATGTTATTCTTTGCGGCTAGTGTATTATTCTATAACTGGAACTTTAAATTGTGGTTCTTTGAATTTTTTAAATGATGAAGGTTGAATTATACTTAGGGGAATGTTAGGTTTATTTATTATAAGAGTAGTGGGGGGCAGCATGATGAGATGGTTAATTTTTTCTACTCCTTCAATGATTTGTTTACCTTTTTATTTAAAGATATTAACTTTGTTTGTGTGTATTATAGGGGGTTTAGTTGGTTATTTTATGTCTAAGGTAAATTTATTTTTTATTAATAAGTCTTTGGCCAATTATAATAGTACTTTTTGAAGAGGTTCAATGTGATTTATGCCCTATATTTCTACTTACGGTATTATTTATATTCCTTTGGATATGGGAGCTTGTATAGTTAAGTGTTTTGATCAAGGGTGATCTGAATATTTTGGAGGGCAAAATTTATATAAGACTTTAGTTTATTATTCTTTGATTAGCCAGGAGTCTCAGAATAATAATTTAAAGATTTATTTGTTGACTTTTGTTTTGTGGTTTATTTTTTTATTGGGTGTTATAATGTAATTTAAATAGCTTAATGAGAGCATGACATTGAAGCTGTTAGGGTGATTAAATAATCTTTAAATATATTTTAATTATATTAATTAAAATTAGTAATTTATAAAAGAACATTCTTTATTTTTACAATGAAAATGTAAGGTTTTATTAAACTATATAAATTAGAAATATAAATGGAATTTAACCATTAAAGATAAAAGTTAGCGGCTTTTTCTTGTTCTTCATATTTCTTTAATTGGAGAGATTGTCTCAGTTCAGTCATTAACAATGATATGCCTCTTTTTGGCTTCAATTAATTAGAATATGGATGTATATCATCTAAGATTAGGTCGAAACTAATTGCAATTTATCGCTTCTTATTCAAGGAAGACTATAGGAATAGTACTTTTTGAATGCAAATCAAATGTTATATTTAACTACAACCCTATTATGAATTTCAGTTTAGGGCCCCTTGGTTTCATTCGTGATAAAGCCCTATTAATAAGATAATAATAAAATAGGTTCTTGTGAAAGTTCAAGTTATTAGGTTTGAGGTTTTTATAATGATAATTATTGGTAGGATTAAGGCAATTTCTACGTCAAAAATTAAGAAAATAATAGCGATTAAGAAAAATCGTAGGGAGAAAGGGAGCCGTGAAGATGATTTAGGGTCAAATCCGCATTCGAAGGGGGATCTTTTTTCTCGATCTCTGATATTTTTTTTAGAAAGGAGGGAAGCAAGGGTTATTATGATTAATGTAATTGTTAGGATTACTAAAGCTGTGATTACAATAGAAAAGATTATTTATACTATTAATTAATAGGCCTTATGATTGGAAGTCAAATATACTTATATACTATATAAATTAGTTACCTCATCAGTAGATTGATACATAGAGGAATAGTCAGACGATATCTACAAAGTGTCAGTATCAAGCAGCAGCCTCAAATCCGAAGTGATGATTTTTTGAAAAGTGGAAATTTAAATGACGAATAAGACAGACAGTTAGGAAGGTAGTTCCGATTAAAACATGTAGGCCGTGGAATCCTGTTGCTACAAAGAAGGTTGATCCATAAACGGCGTCGGCAATAGTAAAGGGGGCTTCAATATATTCGTAAGCTTGTAAAATGGAGAAATAGACACCTAATAAGATTGTAAAGAATAGTCCCTGAGTTGCCTGGGAGTGGTTATTTTCTATTAGGCTATGATGTGCTCATGTGACGGTTACTCCGGAGGCTAGCAGAATAGCTGTATTTAAAAGGGGAATTTGGAAGGGGTTGAATGCGTTAATTCCTGCGGGGGGTCAGTTAGTTCCTAGTTCTACTGAGGGTGAAAGGCTTCTGTGAAAAAAAGCTCAAAAGAAAGAGACAAAGAATAAAACTTCTGAGAGAATAAATAGGATTATTCCTCAACGTAAGCCAATAGTTACTGGGAATGTGTGGAGTCCTTGGAAAGTTCCTTCTCGAGAGATATCTCGTCATCATTGAAATATGGTAAGTAGTGTAATTAAAGTTCCTACCGTTAAAAGGATTATGTTGTAGTGGTGAAATCAGCTTACCAGTCCTGCTACAGTTGTTATTGTTCCTAGGGCCCCGGTAAGGGGCCAAGGGCTATAGTCTACTAGGTGGTAGGGGTGGTTAGAGTGTGTTGACATTAATTTACTTCTCTAGAATAAAGAGTTCTTAATACTGCGAATACGTATGATTGAATAATAGCTACGGCTCTTTCTAGAACTAATAGAGCGATTTGTCTAATGATTAATAATCTGATAAAAATTGAAGAAAGGGAAGGTCCTGTATTTCCTAATAGTGTTATTAGTAAATGTCCTGCAATTATGTTTGCAGTTAGTCGAACAGCTAATGTACCCGGTCGAATTATGTTTCTGATAGTTTCAATGCAAACTATAAAAGGTATTAGCACTGAAGGGGTTCCTTGGGGGACGAGGTGGGCGAATATATGTTGGGTATGATTAATTCATCCATAAATTATGAATCTTAATCATAGGGGTAAAGCTAGACTTAATGTTAAGGTTAGATGACTAGTTCTAGTGAAAATGTAGGGGAACAGTCCTAAGAAATTGTTAAATAAGATTAGAGAAAAGAGAGAGATGAATATCAGTGTAGTTCCTCTATGTCTAGATGGGCCTAAGAGAGTTTTAAATTCTTTATGTAATGTGATTATAATATTGTTTCAAATAATATGATATCGAGAGGGTATAAACCAGTATAGGGAAGGAATTAGGAGTAGACCAATTAGTGTTCTTAATCAATTTAATGATCAGTTGAAAATTCTAGACGAGGGATCAAATACAGAAAATAGGTTAGTTATCATTTTCAATTTATAGAATTAAATTTTAGTGAATTTAATTTAGAGGTTGTTTTAGAGGGAGGTAAAATTGAGTAATAGTTGTTGATGCAAAAAAGCATGAAAATTATAGAAAAACTGACGAATAGGAGTAATCATCTAATGGGGGCTATTTGAGGAATTAAAAAATATTAAGAATTTAATAATTTTAGCTTGACATGCTAATGTTATGGTTTAACTAATTTTTTCATTAGAAGTAAATGCTAATTTACTATAAAATGGTTTAAGAGACCAGTACTTGCTTTCAGTCATCTAATGATGAATTTATTTTTGAGGTAATTCATTTAATAAATCTATTAACGGGGATACTTTCAATTACAATAGGTATAAAGCTGTGATTTGCGCCACAAATTTCTGAACATTGGCCAAAGAATAGACCTGGGCGGTTAATGAAAAAATTAGTTTGGTTTAGGCGGCCCGGGGTCCCATCTACTTTAACACCTAGTGAGGGGATAGTTCATGAGTGGATTACGTCTGCTGCACTTACAAGAATTCGGATTTGAGAATTTATGGGTAAGATAATGCGGTTATCAACGTCTAGAAGTCGGAAGCTATTATTTGATAATTCATTAGTTGGAATTATATAAGAATCAAATTCAAGGTTTAGGAAATCGGAGTATTCATAGCTTCAATATCACTGGTGCCCGATTGATTTAAGAGTAATTGAAGGTTCATTGATTTCGTCCAATAAGTATAGCAATCGTAGTGATGGAAGGGCAATAAATAGAAGAACGATAGCTGGAAGAATTGTTCAAATTATTTCGATAGTTTGACCATGGAGGAGTAGTCGATTATTAAATTTGTTAAAAAATAATATAGTTATTAGGTAACCTACTAGTATGGTGATTATGACTAAAATTAATAGGGTATGATCATGAAAGAAAGTTAGTTGTTCTATTAGTGGAGAAGCTCTATCTTGTAGTCCTAGATTTGCTCATGTTGACATTATTCTAACAAAAGTATTTCTTTATATATAGAGCTTAAATCTATTGCACTAATCTGCCATATTAGAAGTTAGTTAATAATGGTAGTTCTGAGTAACTATGTTCTGCTGGAGGAATATTTTGGAACCATTCAATAGATGAATTTAATTGAGTTGAAAAGATTACTTGTCGTTGAGTTGTTATTCTGTCTCAAATAATAAATAAAAAGTATAAAATACCTAGTAGTGAAATAGAAGAGCCGATAGTAGAAATAATATTTCATGATGTATATGCATCTGGGTAATCGGAGTATCGACGAGGTATACCAGCTAATCCTAGGAAATGTTGTGGGAAAAAGGTTAAATTTACTCCTGTAAATATGATTAAAAATTGAGTTTTTAGTCATGAGGGGTTTAGAGTTAAACCTGTAAATAAGGGGTATCAGTGTACGAATCCTGCTATAATAGCAAATACTGCTCCTATAGATAGGACGTAGTGAAAGTGGGCTACAACGTAGTAAGTGTCGTGGAGAATAATGTCTAGAGAAGAGTTAGCTAATACTACCCCTGTCAGGCCTCCTACTGTGAATAAGAATACGAATCCTAGGGCCCATAGCAATGCTGGTGAGTAAGAGATTTGGGTTCCGTGAAGTGTTGCTAATCAGCTGAAGATTTTAATTCCTGTAGGTACAGCAATAATTATTGTTGCTGATGTAAAATAGGCTCGTGTATCAACATCTATTCCTACAGTAAATATGTGATGAGCTCATACAATGAAGCCTAAAAGGCCAATGGCTAGTATTGCGTAAATTATTCCCAGGGATCCAAATGTTTCCTTTTTTCCGCATTCTTGACTAATGATATGGGAGATTATGCCAAATCCTGGTAAGATTAGAATATATACTTCAGGGTGTCCGAAGAATCAGAATAAGTGTTGGTAAAGAATTGGATCTCCTCCCCCCGCCGGGTCAAAAAAGGAAGTATTTAAGTTCCGATCTGTTAATAATATTGTAATGGCCCCAGCTAATACTGGAAGAGATAGTAAAAGTAGAAGGGCCGTAATGGCTACTGATCAAACAAATAGAGGCATTCGATCAAATGAAATTCCGGTAGAGCGTATGTTAATGACTGTGGTAATAAAGTTTACGGCACCTAAAATTGAAGAGATTCCGGCTAAATGGAGAGAAAAAATAGCCAAGTCTACGGATGCCCCTCCGTGGGCGATATTAGAAGAAAGAGGGGGGTAAACTGTTCAACCAGTTCCTGCCCCGCTGTCAACTATACTACTTGAAAGTAACAGGGTTAGAGAGGGGGGAAGCAATCAAAAACTTATATTGTTTATTCGAGGGAATGCTATGTCTGGGGCTCCTAACATTAGAGGGACTAATCAATTACCAAACCCTCCAATTATAATGGGTATGACTATAAAAAAAATTATTACAAAAGCGTGAGCTGTAACGATTACGTTGTAAATTTGATCGTCTCCGATCAAAGCTCCCGGATGGCCCAGCTCTGCTCGAATTAGGATTCTTAGTGAGGTTCCTACTATTCCAGCTCAAGCCCCGAAGATGAAATATAGAGTTCCAATATCTTTATGATTAGTAGAAAATAGCCATTGTTGCGATTAAATGGCTGAACAGATAGGCGATAAATTGTAAATTTATAGATGAGAAGTATCTCTTTAATCAGGCTTTATAGTCAATAATGATGTTAGACTGCAATTCTAAAGGAGTAACAAAGATTACTAAGGCTTAGAAGATTATACTTATATTTATAGCTTTGAAGGCTATTAGTTTAGTTAACTTAAATCCTTAAAGCATGAAAATTAGTCTGATGGAGAACAATCCTGTAATGGATATGAAAGATATAATTAGGTATCTGTACATGTTAATGTGGTTAAATTTTATGTTGACGGTTCAATTGGTTTCTGTATAATTTAGTATGAAAGCTGAATAGCAAAGTCGTAAGTAGAAGAACAGGGTAACCAGAGCGAATATTACTATTACTGCTATAATAAGGAGTTGACTGTTTGTTGTTAAACATTGGATTACCAATCATTTGGGGAGGAACCCTAGGAATGGAGGCAATCCCCCCAGAGATAGGAGGTTAAAGAATAGGCAAAATTTAAGTGACTTTATGTTAAAATGAGTGGTAAATAATTGATTAATGTGGAATAGGTTAAATAAATTAAAAAAATAAATTAGAGTAATTGATAGAAATGAATAAAATAGAAAGTATGAAAATCATAAGGATTCGTTTGATCATATTGATGCCAACATTCATCTTAGATGACCAATGGATGAAAATGCCATTAGTTTACGTAAAGAGGTTTGGTTAAGCCCTCCTATTGCTCCTACGATAACTGATAAAATAATGGAAGTTGTTAAGATGGGCTTAATTATTAAATATGAAATTAATATTAGAGGAGCTAGTTTTTGTCAAGTTATTAAGATTAATGAGTTGATTCAAGAAAGACCTTCTATGATGCTTGGGAATCAAAAATGAAAGGGGGCTCTTCCTCTTTTTAGCAGAAGAGAGGATAAAATAATTGAATTTTCTGCATTCATTGGGAGATTAATATTAATTATTATATTTGTTTTTGTTAAGCTGATAATGATTGCAAATAGTAAAATAGAGGATGCTAGGGCTTGAGTTAAAAAATATTTTAATGAAGCCTCTGTAGATATCAAATTATTTGTATCATTTATCAAGGGAATAAATGAAAGCAAATTGATTTCTAGGCCCATTCATGCTCTTAGCCATGAGGAGGATGAGATGGTTAGCAGAGTTCCTATTATTAGAATTAATAACATTATAAGTTTAGAAGAAGTTTTAAAAATTAAAAAGAAAAGGATTAGACCTTTATAAGCGGGGTATGAGCCCAATAGCTTAAATTAGCTTATCTTTTTATATTTTGGTGTAAGATGCACATAGGTTTTTGAAGCTTGGGGTAATAGTTTAATTCTATTAAATATAATGAATGTGAGGAGTCACATGATCTACTCTATCAAAGTAGTCCTTTAATCAGGCAATTCATTAATAAGTTGAATTACATGTAAATTTTTGTAGAATTGTTTATATTAATAATAAATTTTATGGGGCGCATTACTAAGGTATATTTGAGGTTATTTAAATTTAAATAACTATATTGTGTTAATTTTGATGATTAATTATAAATTATTTATATAAAATAAAATATTTATTTTATATAAATATTTTGTTTAATGTTGTTGTTTATATATTATTAAATAAATATTTAATATAAAAATTATTCATATAGATAAATAAAGATTTTTTTTAGAATATATAGATTATATATATTTAATATAAAAATTAAATTATTATATATGTATATATATAATCTTAACTAATAATAACTATATATTTTAAATTATATTATTTATTAAAAGATAAAGTATATATGATTAACTTATATAAAAATATATATATATTTATATATTAATATATATTATATATATATTAAATAAATTATTATTTATTTTTTTTT